CCGATCAGCAGGAGCTAATTCAAAACCCTCTGGTAAAATAAGAACAGCCCCTACATTCAAAGCACCCTTTTTACCATTAGCGAGAACTTGTTTTAGTTGCATATCATAAGGGATTCGAACAACTGCTTCAAATACAGTATCTGGAAGTACCGTTTGTGGAACTTCAATATCCACGGGCTTATTAGCTAAATGGCAATTGGCACATACAATACGACCAGTCGCTTCTCGCGGATTTTCATAACCCTGCTGTGCAAAAATGGGATATGCGCTTGAAATGGATGGCCGAGTTATGATATATATCATGAGCGATACGGAAATGGATCGAGTAATTTGTTCCTTTATCCAAGAAAAAGTCTTTCTAGTTTGCATGGTCCAACCATTGAGCCCAAAAATGTCTACAATAAATTTGGTAGGTCGCTAACCTAGTTCCCTATCCGCAATTCTGCTATTTACTGGAATAATTTTACTGGAATAAATAATATTAATATATAGAATAAATCTTTGGGATGGGTAGAAAAATAAAGAGTAAGTATGATTTTACATGCTTTGCTTCTGTACAACTACAAAGTAAGAAACGTTAGAATTGAATTGGATTAATATAAGTAGATCCTTTTTTAATCATTCATTGAATGATAAATCACTACAAGTGACGGAGAAACACGATTTAAATAACGAAAAATCCAAAATTTAAATAGAGTATCTAGAATGACTGGAAAAGTAGAAACAAGACCAGATATAATTTGATCATTATGAGCAAATCCAAAATCTTTGTAGACAAAGCCAATCATTAGTTCCCAACCATGGGGCGAATGGAATCCGATACATAAATCTGTTAATAAAAGAATCGAAAAAGCCTTTATTGTGTCACTTAAGTTATATAGGAATTCCTGAGCCCAAGAGTTAAGAATAACAAGTTCTTTATTACCCAAAATTGAATAACCACTTAGAATAACGAAACAGATTATATTTGTCAAGAAGTGCAAAATCGTATGGATATGATCCTCATTGTGTATCTTGATTAATTGGAGCGTTTCTTTGTGGATTCCTATACGAAGGTTTTGTAGACGTGTCTCCGAGTATTCCTTGATCATTTCCTCCAAAAGAAAGATTTCCTCCAATTCTATGAATTTTTCGAGAATATTTTTTTCTTGAATATCATTCAAAAAAATTTCAGATTGCCTAGTATTCCACCAATAAGTAACCCAAGATTCCAGACTTTTATTAAATGAGAGAGAAATCCACCAGGGCAAAAATACTATAGATGCAAGATATAAAAGAGGGTTGAATGCTTTCTTTTTTGACATTTTTTCATTTCGTCTATGAATTTTTAATGAACCGACCTCATTAGTTGACTCTACGCCATCCAATATTTCTCTCATGCATGAGTTCTATTACAAAGTATCGAACTTATGAATCTATTCACTGTTTTGTTTTGTGGTTGTTACGTTACGTATACGTCTTCTTTGACTAGAATGAGCGTTATGAAGAAACTTCAGTTAAGTTATGGTATAGAAAAGTTATGGTATAGAAAAGGGGGATTCTTTAGTTTTTCCTTACTGCTGAGAAAGCATTCACTCTCTCAGCTCATTTCTCAAAATACTTCAATCGGTACACGCAAGAAATAGGCCAATTCGGCAGCTTTTTGTTCGATTTCCCGTGGAGTAACATTCTCATCAGTACGAGTCAAGGGAATGGCCCCCTGGCTTCTGATATCCATATAAAGGACACGGCGAGCATAAATACCCTCTTTAACTTCTATTCTGACGGACTGAATATCCTTTATAAGGAATCGGAGGAAGATGCGACGATTTTTTCCAGGGAATCCCCAACGAAAAATACACACCATTCCTTCTTTTCTATCGAATCGATCATAACCACCCCCTACATTCCACGAAATTGTGCACCACAAATAGGAGCTAATAAAGAGACCCGCGATCCCATAGAAAGACATCACAATCCCTTGTGGAAAAAAAAGGATTTGCTGAGACGGAAATAAAGATATCAAGTTTCTCCCAAGATAACTGGAAGTTCCAACCAATAAGAATCCTAATGAACCTAAAAAAAGGATAATGGCCCAGCAGAAATTACTTGTTTTTCGCGACCCCGTTATAGGTTGTATCCATATATGTTCTGATCGACAACTCATACTTGATCTGGTTTCGTTTTATTGGAATTGAGAGAATACCCTAGACTTTACTCTTTTTGTTTCCGAAGTAACTCTCATCAACTAGTACTATTTTGATGTGAACCTTTAAGAGTAATTTATCAAATTGGTTAGATCTAAAATAAAAAAAAATACCCTTCGTATGATCCCATCAATATACATATAGATGTACCGATTTTACAGTTCAGCCATCCGGCGATCCTGAGATTTTTTCAAATAGATAGAATTACTTTACCCCCATATCATCTTTCTACAGGCCAAAGAGCCCCTTTTCGACGGAAGCGCCGCATGTTATACCTTCTTTTCTTACACTAAATAGGTATCTGCGTTATGATA